AATAGATTGCCTGACTAAAGGATTACTTTGATAGAGTAAATTATATAATAATACTTATTATATCTATTAATTCTTAAAAATTTATACTTAATAGAATTAAACTATCCCTAAAAGTATCAAAAACTTTTGTGCTTCTTACACTAAAATATATTTATATAAAAAACTAATTAAAAAAAAGATAAGCTAATAAAGCTAATAGGTTCATACCCTATTTATAAAGGTTTTAATCCTTTTCTTTTTAATTATAAAAAATTCTTACAAAATATTATTTATCCTATCAATAATAATTGGAAGAATAATTTCAATTTCTTCATCATCCTGATTTAGACTTTGAATAGGGCTGGAAATTAATTTATTGTCTTTTATTCCCTTAATAATAAGAACAAAAAATTTATTTTCTTCAGAATCTTCATTAAAATATTTTTTAACTCAAGCTTTAGCCTCTGCTGTTTTTTTTTTTTCAATTATTTTAATTTTTTTATTTTTAAATTTTAAAATAAATTTAATTTTTTATAATTTTATAATTATTTCTTCAACTATAATAATAAAAAGAGGAACTGCCCCTTTTCATTTTTGACTACCAAGTGTAATAGAAGGTTTAAATTGAAACTCAATTTTTATATTAATAACATGACAAAAAATTGCCCCTTTAATAATTTTATCTTATAGATTAAGATTAAATTTAACAATTTTTATTATTTTTTTTTCTATAATTTTTGGAAGTCTCGGAGGTATAAACCAAACGTCTCTGCGAAAACTAATAGCTTTTTCATCAATTAACCATTTAGGATGAATGATGGCAGGAATAGTAAACAATGAAACTTTATGAATAACATATTTTATATTTTATACATTTTTAAATTTTTGTATTATTTTTTTATTCAATAATTTTAAATTATTTAATATCAACCAAACATTTAAATTATTTTATTCAAATAAATTTATAAATGTGTCAATATTTATTATAATTTTATCTTTAGGAGGATTACCCCCTTTTATTGGATTTTTACCAAAATGAATAATTATTGAATTAATAATTACAAATAATATATATTTTATTTTATTGTTTATGTTATTTATAACTTTAATTACCCTATATTTTTATTTACGTATTACTTATGCAGCTTTTTTATTAAACCATATAAATATAAACTGAAATTTTAAAATAGATAACTGAAATAAAAATATAAAAATTATTATAATTTTAAATTTTTTTTCAGTTTTAGGAATATTATTAATTAATATATTTTACTTTTTTATTTAAACTTTATTAAATTTATATTTTCATAAATTTATAAAGCTTTAAGTTAAAAAAACTAATAGCCTTCAAAGTTATAAATAAAAAAATATTTTTAAGCTTTAATAAAATCTAAATTTTATTCCTTTAGAATTGCAGTCTAATATCATTTTATTGAATATAAAGCTTAAAGAATTAAGTACCAAATTTTTAATTAAAGAAATAATATTTCATAAATAGATTTACAATCTAACGCCTAAAATTCAGCCATTTAATTTATAATTGCACCAAAATTTTGCGACAATGATTATTTTCTACAAATCATAAAGATATTGGAACATTATATTTTATTTTTGGTGCCTGATCAGGTATAGTTGGAACTTCTTTAAGAATTTTAATTCGTGCTGAATTAGGACATGCTGGATCTTTAATTGGAGATGACCAGATTTACAACGTAATTGTAACTGCCCATGCTTTTGTAATAATTTTTTTTATAGTTATGCCTATTTTAATTGGAGGATTTGGAAACTGACTAGTACCCTTAATACTAGGAGCACCTGATATAGCTTTCCCTCGAATAAATAATATAAGATTTTGACTACTACCCCCTTCTCTTACATTATTATTATCAAGATCTATTGTAGAAGCCGGAGCAGGAACTGGTTGAACAGTTTACCCTCCTTTATCTTCAGGAATTGCTCATGCTGGAGCTTCTGTTGACTTAGCTATTTTTTCTTTACACTTAGCTGGGATTTCTTCTATTTTAGGTGCGGTAAACTTTATTACAACAGTAATTAATATACGATCAGAAGGAATTACCCTAGATCGAATACCTTTATTTGTTTGATCTGTTGTAATCACTGCTATTCTTCTTTTATTATCTTTACCTGTATTAGCAGGTGCAATTACAATACTTTTAACAGATCGAAATTTAAACACTTCATTTTTTGATCCCGCAGGAGGAGGAGACCCTATTTTATACCAACATTTATTTTGATTTTTTGGTCATCCTGAAGTGTACATTTTAATTCTTCCAGGATTTGGGATGATTTCTCATATTATTAGACAAGAAAGAGGAAAAAAAGAAACATTTGGATCATTAGGAATAATTTATGCAATACTTGCTATTGGACTATTAGGATTTGTTGTATGAGCACATCATATATTTACTGTAGGTATAGATGTTGACACTCGGGCTTATTTCACTTCTGCTACTATAATTATTGCTGTTCCTACAGGTATTAAAATTTTTAGTTGATTAGCTACATTACACGGAACTCAATTAAATAACTCCCCTTCATTACTTTGAGCTTTAGGATTTGTATTTTTATTTACAGTAGGAGGATTAACAGGAGTAGTATTAGCAAATTCTTCTATTGATATTGTATTACACGATACTTATTATGTAGTTGCTCATTTTCATTATGTATTATCTATAGGAGCAGTATTTGCAATTATGGCAGGATTTGTACATTGATACTCTCTGTTCACCGGTCTAACAATAAATGAAAAATGATTAAAATCTCAATTTTCTATCATATTTTTAGGAGTAAATTTAACATTTTTTCCTCAACATTTTTTAGGTTTAGCTGGCATACCTCGTCGATATTCAGATTATCCTGACGCTTACACCTCTTGAAACATCGTTTCAACAATCGGGTCAACAATTTCTTTATTAGGAATCTTATTTTTTTTATTTATTATCTGAGAAAGAATAATTACTAATCGAATACCCATCTTTTCAACTCAATTAAACTCTTCTATTGAATGATACCAAAAAATACCTCCTATAGAACATAGTTATGCTGAACTGCCTTTATTAACTAACTAAATTTTTATTTAAAAATTTATTTCTAATATGGCAGACTAGTGCAATGAATTTAAGCTTCATATATAAAGTAATTACTTTTATTAGAAATGGCTACATGATCAAATTTAGGGTTACAAGATAGAAATTCTCCAATTATAGAACAATTAAACTTTTTTCATGATCACACCTTATTAATTCTAATTATAATTACAATTTTAGTAGGATACTTAATAGGTATATTATTTTTTAACAAATTTACTAATCGACTTTTATTACATGGTCAAACTATCGAAATAATCTGAACAGTACTACCGGCTATTGTTTTAATATTTATTGCTATACCATCTTTACGTTTATTATACTTATTAGATGAAGTAAATAATCCTGCTATTACACTAAAAACAATTGGACACCAATGATATTGAAGTTATGAATATTCGGATTTTAAAAATATTGAATTTGATTCATATATAATTCCTACAAATGAATTAGAAATAAATTCATTTCGTCTTTTAGATGTTGATAATCGAATTATTCTACCGATAAATAATCAGATTCGAATTTTAGTATCAGCTGCAGATGTATTACATTCATGAACAATCCCATGTTTAGGAGTTAAAGTTGATGCAACACCTGGTCGATTAAATCAAACTAACTTTTTAATTAATCGACCAGGACTATACTTTGGACAATGTTCAGAAATTTGTGGAGCAAATCACAGTTTTATACCCATTGTTATTGAAAGAATTCCTACAAAAAACTTTATTAAATGAATTTCAACTTATTAAATAAATTTTATTTTTAAAAAAAAATAACTTAGTTATTAATATTATTATATAAAATTTATACCTTAATTTAAAATCATTAGATGACTGAAAGCAAGTACTGGTCTCTTAAACCATTTTATAGTAAATTAGCATTTACTTCTAATGAAAAAATTAGTTAAACCCATAACATTAGTATGTCAAACTAAAATTATTAATTAAGTAATATTTTTTAATCCCACAAATAGCTCCTATTAGATGATTAATTTTATTTATTATATTTTCATTAACTTTTTTAATATTTAATATATTAAATTTTTATTGTTTCTTTTATAAAAATAACAATAATAATAATAATAACAATAACAAGATAGATAAAATAATTAATAAAAATTTATTACTAAATTGAAAATGATAACTAATTTATTTTCTGTTTTTGACCCTTCAACAACTATTTTCAATTTTTCTTTAAATTGACTAAGAACATTTATTGGATTAATAATTATTCCTTATTCCTACTGATTTTTACCAAATCGAATTAATGTAATATGAAATAATATTTTAATAACTCTTCATAAAGAATTTAAAACTTTACTAGGACCAAATAGAGAAAATGGATGTTCATTTATTTTTATTTCATTATTTTCAATAATCTTATTTAATAATTTTTTGGGTTTATTCCCTTATATTTTTACTAGAACAAGTCATCTAACTTTAACTTTAACTTTAGCTTTACCTTTATGAATAAGATTTATAATTTATGGTTGAATTAATCATACACAACATATATTTGCTCATCTAGTGCCTCAAGGTACCCCAAGAGTACTTATACCTTTCATAGTTTGTATTGAAACTATTAGTAATATTATCCGACCAGGAACATTAGCTGTTCGACTAACAGCAAATATAATTGCTGGACACTTATTGTTAACATTAATAGGAAATACTGGAAATTCTCTATCTTTAATTTTATTAAATTTGTTAATTTTTAGACAAATTTTATTACTTTTATTAGAATTTGCAGTAGCTATTATTCAATCATATGTATTTGCAGTTTTATCAACTTTATACTCTAGAGAAGTAAATTAATAAAAAAATGTCAACACATTCAAATCACCCTTTTCATTTAGTAGATTATAGCCCATGGCCTCTTACAGGAGCTATTGGCGCATTAACAATAGTTTCAGGATTAGTAAAATGATTTCATCAATATGATAATTCATTATTTATTTTAGGAAACTTAATTACTTTACTAACAATATATCAATGATGACGAGATATTTCACGTGAAGGAACATTTCAAGGCCTACACACATTTAATGTGACTTTAGGACTACGATGAGGTATAATTTTATTTATTATCTCAGAAATTTTTTTTTTCATTAGTTTTTTTTGAGCTTTTTTTCATAGTAGATTATCACCTACCATTGAATTAGGAAGATCTTGACCTCCTATAGGAGTATTAATTTTTAACCCTTTTCAAGTTCCTTTATTAAATACAGCAATTCTATTAACATCAGGAGTCACTGTAACTTGAGCTCACCATGGATTAATAGAAAATAATCACTCACAAAGAACTCAAGGATTATTTTTTACAATTCTATTAGGAATTTATTTTACAATTTTACAAGGATATGAATATATAGAAGCATCCTTTAGAATTGCAGATGCAGTTTATGGATCCACATTTTTTATAGCTACTGGATTCCATGGATTACACGTATTAATTGGAACAACCTTTTTACTTGTATGTTTAATTCGTCACTTAAAAAATCATTTTTCTAAAAATCATCATTTTGGTTTTGAAGCAGCAGCTTGATATTGACACTTTGTAGATGTAGTTTGATTATTTTTATATGTTTCTATTTATTGATGAGGTAGATAAATTTATATAGTATATAAGTATATATGACTTCCAATCATAAGGACTAATTAAATTAGTATAAATAATCTTTACTCTTTTTTTTATATCTATAATTATTATTATTATCGCTATAATTGTTATATATTTAGCTTCTTTATTATCAAAAAAATCTTTAAATGATCGAGAAAAAATATCTCCTTTTGAATGTGGGTTTGATCCAATAAATTCATCTCGCCTACCTTTTTCTATTCGATTTTTTTTAATCACGATTATTTTTTTAATCTTTGATGTAGAAATTGCTTTAATTTTACCTATAATTATAATTTTTAAAGTATCCAATATTATATGCTGAAGATACACAAGTACAATTTTTATTTTAATTTTACTAATTGGATTAATTCATGAATGAAACCAAGGAGCGTTAAATTGATCAAATTAAAAGGATATAGTTAACTATAACATTTAATTTGCAATTAAAAAGTATTGAAAAGATCAATTTTCCTTGAAAAATTTATTAAGAATTTGAAGCGATGAATTGCAATTAGTTTCGACCTAGTTTTAGGTGTATATACCCATATTCTTTACTCTTTTTATTTTAATTGAAACCAAAATTAGAGGTATATCACTGTTAATGATAAAATTGAATTTAAAATTCCAATTAAGGAAATAAGTTGAACAAGATAAAGCTGCTAACTTTTTTCTTTAATGGTTTAAATCCATTTTTATTTCTATTTTTATTTATAGTTTATATAGTTTAAAATAAAACATTATATTTTCACTATAAAAATAAAGAAAATTTTTCTTTTATAAATTTATTTAAAGATTAGAATAATCTCTTTAACATCTTCAATGTCACGCTCTATATATAAGCTATTTAAATAACTAGCTAAACATTAAAGCTACTAAAATTAATACTCAAAACACAAACATTATAAAATAAACTTTTAAATTATTATTTTGTAAAAATTGATTAAGTATAGTGAAACTTTTAATAATAAAATAAAAATTTTGTCCTCCAAAATACTCTGATCACCCTTGATCAAATCTTTTTATAGTTTTAAACCCTAATAGTAAAGGGTATTTTACAATACCTGTTGTAGATAAAATTGGCATTCCTCATATTGATATATTCAAAAAACTAAATAAATAAAAATTTAAAGATTTATTTAAAAAATAAAACTTTACGCTTCTAATTATATACCCAAATAACCCTCCGATAAAACATACAATTAAAGTCAAATTTTTTAATGAGGAAGGTAAACATACTATATAAATAGATGAAAATATTAATCAGTTTAAAATTGAACCCCTAATAATAGCTATAATTAATAACCCTAATATTCTTTTTCTTATTACTCAAGATTCATCATTTAAACAATTTAATGAACTTTGATTAAATTCTCCTGTTAAAGAATAAAAACAAAGTCGGAAAGAATAACAAACAGTTAAGCCTGTAGAAAAAAAATATAAAAAAAAAGATAATAAATTTAAATTAGATAGTATCACTAACTCCAAAATTAAGTCTTTAGAATAAAACCCAGCTAAAAAAGGTATCCCACATAAAGCTAAATTAGCAATATTTAAACATGTTGTTGTAAAAGGTATAAAATAGATTAAACCCCCTATATCTCGAATATCCTGAGAATTTTTTATATTATGAATAATAGCCCCAGCACATATAAACAACAAGGCTTTAAATAATGCATGTGTTAAAAGATGGAAAAAAGCCAATTTTGGAAATCCTATTGCTAAAATTCTTATTATTAACCCTAATTGTCTTAATGTAGATAAAGCAATAATTTTTTTTAAATCAAATTCAAAATTAGCAGCAATACCAGCTATAAATATTGTTAAACCTCCTATTAATAATAAAAAATTACCTAGATAAGAATCTACTAATAAAATATTAAAACGAATTAATAAATAAACACCAGCTGTTACTAAGGTAGAAGAATGTACTAAAGCAGATACAGGAGTAGGAGCAGCTATAGCTGCAGGAAGCCAAGAAGAAAAAGGAATTTGAGCTCTTTTTGTTATTGCTGCTAATATTACTAGCCCACCAATAATTTTTATTGAAAAATCATTTTTTATAATTTCTATATAAAAAATATAATTTCAAGAACCATAATTTAATATCCATGAAATAGCAATAAGTAAAGCTACATCCCCAATTCGGTTTGATAACGCTGTTAGTATCCCTGCATTATAGGATTTTACATTTTGAAAATAAATTACTAAACAGTAAGAAACTAATCCTAACCCATCTCACCCTAATAAAATTCTAATTAAATTTGGAGAGATAATTAATAATATTATAGAAATAACAAATATAACCACCAATAAAATAAATCGATTAATATTATTATCTTCTATTATATACTCTTTTCTATAAAAAATTACTAAAGAAGAAATAAATAAAACAAAAGATATAAATAAAAAACTTATTCAATCAAATAAAAAAGTTATAACAATTGATGAAGAATTAATTATTAGTAAATCTCATTCAATAAAATAAACTATATCTATATATATATAATAAATTCTTAATAAAAAAAACAACAATCTAAAAAATATAAAAACTAAAAAATTTACTAAACAAATAGAAAAATTTAACATGATTTAAAATGAATAATTTAATTTCATATCAATGACACCACAAATCATTATTTTTAATAAACTATTTAAATTAATTTTTTAAATTCATAACACACATAAATCACTTTTTAAAATTAATAGATTTAAAGGAAACCAATGTAAAAATAAAATTAAAAATTCTCGTCTATAATTTATCGAAAAAGAGAAAAGCGCAGAATAAATTTTACCTTGTTGTCTAAAAGAGTATAAAAATAAAGAATAAGCTGCACCGAAAAAAGATAATAAAGATAAAAAAATAATTGAATACCAAGACCAACTAATAATTCTATTTAATAAACTAATTTCACCTAATAAATTTAATGTTGGAGGAGCAGCTATATTTCCTGAACATAAAAGAAATCACCACAAAGAAAGACTAGGTATAAAATTTAATAAGCCTTTATTGATTATTAATCTTCGTCTTCTTAAACGTTCATATGTTATATTTGCTAATCTAAACAACCCAGAAGAGCAAAGCCCATGAGCAATTATTAAAGAGTAAGCTCCTATTAAACCTCAATTTGATAAAGTTAATAACCCCCCTAAAACAATTCCTATATGAGCAACTGAGGAGTAAGCAATTAAAGCTTTTATATCTATTTGTCGTAAACAAACTAATCTAATAATAAACCCTCCTACTAAACTAATAGAAATAAACAAATAGTTAAATTTTATACCTATATAAAGAATAAAAGGAAAAATACGTAATAATCCATACCCTCCTAATTTTAACAAAATTCCAGCTAAAATTATTGACCCAGAAACAGGCGCTTCAACATGAGCTTTGGGTAATCATAAATGAACTAAAAATATTGGTATTTTTACTAAAAAAGCAAAAATTATTGTAAAGTAAAAATAATAATAATAATAAGAATAATTTATTAACATGAATATTATTAATGTTATTGAATTATTTAAAATAAAAAAAATAGATATTAACAGAGGTAAAGAAGCTAAAAGAGTATAAAATAACAAATAAACCCCAGCTTGTAATCGTTCAGGTTGATATCCCCACCCTAAAATTAAAAATAACGTTGGAATTAATCTTCTTTCAAAAAAAATATAGAATAAAAATAAATTTATTGATCTAAATGTTAATATCAACATTAATAATAAGAATAAAATTAAAAAAATAAAATAAGATTTATAATTACTTAATTTAAAAACTAATTCTCTAGATATTAATATTAAAGAACAAATTCAAATTCTTAATAGAATTAGCCCGTAAGAAATTAAGTCTAGCCCTAAAAAATAAGAAATATTATAAGAAAAATTATTAAAATTTATACATAATAAAAAAATAAAAGTTAAAAAAAATAAAAGATTTTGAACCGTTCAAAATCTTTTATTTAGAAAACATATAGGTATCATAAATAAAATTATAAACAAAAATTTTAACATTGAAGTAAAGAAAAAGAATTAAAATAATCATTTCCATGAGTACGAATTATTGAGACTAAAATTGAAACTCCTAAAGCCCCCTCACAAACTCTAAAAGTTAAAAATATTATAGAAAAATATAACTCAAAACTTAATATATTAAGAAACAAAAACAATAAAAAAAATAAAGATAAAACAATAAATTCTAAACTTAATAAAGTAGATAGTAAATGTTTACGACTAGAAATGAAAGCAATAACCCCTATAAAATATAAATATAAACAAAATCCCCATTTAAAAATTATTAACATTAGTTTTAATAATTTAATAAAAATATCGGTCTTGTAAATCGAATTTAAGAATTTTCTTTTAAAACTTCAAGAAAAAAGAATTTCTTTTTCATTAATCTCCAAAATTAATATTTTAAATAAACTACTTCTTGTTTTTGATATTTTTAATTTATTTTTATCTTTATTAAGATTAACTTGTAGAACAATTTTTACTTTTATAAAACATCCTTTAGCCATAGGATTAATATTACTTATACAAACCTTTTTAATTTGTATTATTTCAGGGTTAATTTCTAAAACTTTTTGATTCTCTTATATTTTATTTTTAATTTTTCTTGGAGGTATATTAGTTTTGTTTATTTATGTAACCTCTTTAGCTTCAAATGAAATATTTAATTTCTCAATAAAAATCTTATCAATAAGATTATTAACTTTTACAACTTTATTTATAACCCTTATTTTTATTGATAAAAATATAGTTATAACTTATTTTATAAATCATGAAAATGAAAGATTAACTTTAATAGAAAATTTTATTATAGAGAATTCTCTAACATTAAATAAATTATATAATTTTCCTGTTAATTTAACGACTATTTTGTTAATGATTTATTTATTTTTAACTTTAATTGCAGTAGTAAAAATTACTAATATTTTTGAAGGGCCCTTACGCCCAAATTTTTAATAACTAATGAATAAACCAATACGATTAAACCACCCTTTGATCAAAATCATAAATAATGCTTTAATTGATTTACCTGCACCTTCAAATATTTCAGCTTGATGAAATTTTGGTTCTCTTTTAGGGCTTTGCTTAATTATTCAAACTTTAACTGGATTATTTTTAGCTATACACTATACGGCAGATATTGAAATAGCATTTAACTCAGTAAATCATATTTGTCGAGATGTAAATTATGGGTGACTACTCCGAACTTTACATGCAAACGGAGCTTCTTTTTTTTTTATTTGTATTTACTTACATATTGGACGAGGAATTTATTACGGGTCATATCTTTATATATACACATGATCTGTAGGAGTAATTATTTTATTTTTAGTTATAGGGACAGCTTTTATAGGATATGTTCTTCCATGAGGACAAATATCTTTTTGAGGAGCTACAGTAATTACTAATTTACTTTCAGCTATCCCCTATTTAGGAATTGATTTAGTTCAATGACTATGAGGAGGATTTGCGGTAGATAATGCAACTTTAACTCGATTTTTTACGTTTCATTTTTTACTTCCTTTTATTGTAATAGCTATAACTATAATTCATTTACTATTTTTACACCAAACAGGATCTAATAACCCTTTAGGAATTAATAGAAATAGAGATAAAATCCCTTTTCATCCATATTTTTCTTTTAAAGATATTTTTGGGTTTATTATAATAATTATATTATTATTTTTATTAACAATTTTAGCTCCTTATAAGCTTGGAGACCCTGATAATTTTATTCCAGCTAACCCTCTTGTCACCCCTCCTCATATTCAACCCGAATGATATTTTTTATTTGCTTATGCAATTTTACGGTCAATTCCTAACAAGTTAGGAGGAGTAATTGCTCTTGTACTTTCTATTGCCATCCTCTTTATTTTACCTTTTACGAATATTAGAAAATTCCGAGGAATTCAATATTACATAATTAACCAGATTTTATTTTGATATATAATTATTATTATTATCTTATTAACATGAATTGGAGCCCGACCTGTAGAAGACCCTTATATCTTAACAGGGCAAATTCTTACTGTATTATATTTTTCTTATTTTATTCTTAATCCTATAATTACAAAATGATGAGATAAACTTCTTAATTAAATTTTTTTATTTAATTTAATCAATGAGCTTGAACATAAAGCGTATGTTTTGAAAACATAAGATAAAAAAGTTTTTATTGATTTAATATTTACTAATTTTTATTACTTAAAAAATAAAAATTTTTAAACCAATAATTAATATTAAATAATTTAAAGAAAAAGGTAAAAAACTTTTTCAAGCTAAATATATTAATTTATCATAACGAAATCGAGGTAAAGTTCCTCGAACTCAAATAAATAAAAATGAAATGAAAGAAAGTTTTAAATAAAAATAAATAGAATATAAATCTGAACCTAAAAAAAAAACACAAAACAATATTCTTATAAATAAAATTCTTGAATATTCAGCTAAAAAAATTAAAGCAAATCCACCTCTTCTATACTCAACATTAAATCCTGAAACTAATTCAGACTCTCCTTCAGCAAAATCAAAAGGAGTACGATTTGTTTCAGCTAAAGATGTACAAAATCAAACTAACATTAAAGGAAAAGATAAAAATATAAACCAAATATTAAATTGAAAATAAAAAAAACTATAAAAATTGTAATTTCCAATTAAAAAAATTAAAGATAATAAAATTAAAGCTAGTCTTACTTCATAAGAAATAGTTTGAGCTACTGCCCGTAACCCCCCTAATAAAGCATAATTTGAGTTAGAGGATCAACCAGCAATTATAACAGAATATACTCCTATACTTAAACAACATAAAAAAAATAAAACCCCTAAATTAAAACTAAATATCTTAATTATAAAAGGTATACATAATCATCCTAATAAAGATAAAAACAAAGAAAAAATAGGAGATAAATAATAAATTAAATAATTTGATATAAAAGGATAAGTTTGTTCTTTTGTAAATAATTTAATTGCATCACTAAAAGGTTGGGGAATTCCTATAAAACCGACTTTATTTGGACCCTTACGAATTTGGATATAACCTAATACTTTTCGTTCTAATAATGTTAAAAAAGCAACACCAATTATGACACAAATAACTAAAATTAATCCCCCCAAAAAAGGTATAAATAAATCAATAACTATAAACAATACTATTTATAATGATTTAAATTATATAAATAAATTCTAAATTTATTGCATTTTTCTGCCAAAATAGTAATTTAATTTTAAAATAATATAGGATTTAAATTATTTAAATTTTTAATACAAAAATTAAAATTATTCTTTTTTTTAAATTTTTAAAATTTTATACTTGGTCCTTTCGTACTAAAATATAATTATTTAATTTAAGATAGAAACCAACCTGGCTTACGCCGGTTTGAACTCAGATCACGTAAGATATTAAAGTCGAACAGACTCAAAATTTAAACTTCTACACCTAAATTAATTCTTAGTCCAACATCGAGGTCGCAATCTTTTTTATCGATTTGAACTCTCCAAAAAAATTACGCTGTTATCCCTAAAGTAACTTAAATTTTTAATCAAAAAATTTGGATCAATAAAATTCATTTATATATGAGGATAAAAGTTAAAAGTTAAATAAATTTTAATATCACCCCAATAAAATATTTTAAAAAATTTATTTTAAAATAAATTAAAATATAAAAACCCTTATAAAATAAAATTTATAAAATATAAAGATTTATAGGGTCTTCTCGTCTATAAATATAATTTTAGCTTTTTAACTAAAATATAAAATTTAATAATAAATTTTATGACACAACATATATCTCATCCAACCATTCATACAAGTCCTCAATTAAAAAACTAATGATTATGCTACCTTTGCACGGTCAAAATACCGCGGCCCTTTAATTTTATATCAGTGGGCAGGTTATACTTTTTATAAATAAATAACAAAAAGAAATGTTTTTGATAAACAGATGAATATATAAATTTGTCGAATTAATTAAAAAATTCTTTCAATTTTTTATTTTAATAAACAAATAATAATATTTTACTAATTTAATCATAATAATTTCATTTATAAAATTAAAATAAAATTTTTAATAAAGAATTTAAATTTAAAATAAATATTATTATTATAAAATAAATTATAACATAATTTTTAAAAATAACTATTTTTAAGCTTATTTTTTTTTATATTTATTACAAAATTGTAAAAATTTATTTAAAAGCTCATCCCTTTAAATATTTAAATAATTTACTTATTAATTTTAAATAATAAAATTAATAATTTTTTTATTTAATAAATTAAATTTATTTCTTAAAAAACCAGATATATTAAAAAACGAATAACATTTCATTTCTAACAAATTATAATTTAATATTTATTTTACAATAAATAAAATAATTTATTAAATCTTTTTAATTCGAGAATATTAATATTTATAAAATTTAATTAATTAATCCTGACACACAAGGCACAAAAAACTAATTTTTCTTTTTTTATAAAAATTTTTCAATTATTTCAACTTTCTTTTACAATACTAATAAACTATTATTAAAATTATTTTTTCTATATAATATACTAAAAATTTTAACTAAAAAATTATTTTTATTAATTTTAAATAAAAACATAATGAAATTTAAATAAGTTAATATTAATTATCAATTTAAAATGAATTGCACATATTTCTTTTCAATGTAAATGAAACGCTTTACTAATTAAGCTTTAAATTGTAATTCTAGAAATACTTTCCAGTATGCCTACTATGTTACGACTTATCTCATTTAATTTAAATAATGAGAGCGACGGACGATGTGTGCATATTTTAGAGCTAAAATCAAAAAATTTTTCTTTAATTAATTTACTATTAAATCCAATTTTAAATTCATAATTTTTAATAAATCTTCCAACATAATTAATATTTATTGTAACTCATTATATTCTTAGCTATAAACTGCACCTTGATTTGACATTTTTATTAATAAAAAATTAAGAAAATTATTATTCTAATAAAATATTCTTATGACAACGATATACAAATTTAATAAAGCTAAGTAAGGTAAATTGTGGATTATCATTTATTAAACAAGTTCCTCTAAATAGACTAAAATACCGCCAAATTCTTTAAGTTTTAAGAATTTATCTTTTACTACTTTGATAAAATATTATTATTTTTTAAATAATAGGGTATCTAATCCTAGTTTATAATTTAAAATTTTTTAGCTTTAAAAAAATAAATAAAAATTAATAAATATTTTAAAATTTCACCTATAAAATATTATTTTAATTTTTTTTATTACTAAACATTTAACTAAAATCAATAAAATTTATTCGTATTATTTGTATAACCGCGATTGCTGGCACAAATTTTACCAATACTAAAAATAATTTCTAAATCAAAATTTTATTTATTATTAATATTAATTACTGTGAATAATAAAGTAATTAAAATTTTTTTTAAAAATTTTTAAAAATCTATTTACATGTAAATAATTATTTTAACAAATTAATTTACTATTATAAAATAATTTACTAGTTAAAAATTGTTAATTGTTACAAAAAATTAAAAAGAAAAAAATAATCTAAATAACAAAAATTTAATAAAAAAAAAAAAGAAAATAGGTCCAACATTTTTTTTAATTTTTAAAACAAAACACCAATAAAACTAAAAAATTATTAAATTTTATAATTATAATTAGTTATATTAAAAAGATTTAATTGATAAAAAATTAATTTATTAAATATCTTAAAAACAAGCTTCTACTCTCTAAGATTAAAATAATCACAATTTAATAAATGCAGTTAATTAGATACCCCTTAAATATCTTAAAAACAAGCTTCTACCCTCTAAGATTAAGTTAATTAGATACCCCTTAAATATCTTAAAAACAAGCTTCTACTCTCTAAGATTAAAATAATCACAATTTAATAAATGCAGTTAATTAGATACCCCTTAAATATCTTAAAAACAAGCTATTTTTAAAAAATATAGAATTTTAAAAAGATAAATATATTAAAAATAAATAAAATAAATTATTATTTTTCAAATAATTATTAACTACTTTAATATTTTTTTTTTTTTTTATATAATAAAAAATATTAATGTTAGCAAAATATAAAATTGGTAATATTAATTTAAATAATAAAAAATTAATATTTAAATACATAAAATTTAAGGTACAAGATTGTTTATACAGTTTAATTAGCTTTAGTACTAATTTTTAATATTTAAATTTAAAATTTAAGTTTTAATAATTAATTATTAAAAAAAACTATAATTTTTAATTATATATAAATAATTTATAATTATAAATAAATATTTAAACATATAACTTTAATATTAAATATTAATAATTTAATTAATATATATATATATATAAATAATATATTTAATAAATGTTATAATTATTATATTAAATTTTTAATTTTATAGTTATAAAAAAAATCTAATCTTATAAACCTTTTAATAGGCATAATAAAAATATGTTAATTGTTTAAATTATATAATTCAAATTTATTTTTTAATTTTTTTATCATTTATATATTTATTTATTATTTATAGTAAAAACTATGTATTTATATATAATTAATATAATTTTTTAAATTTAAATTAAGATATTATTTATATAAATATATATAATTAATATAAAATTTTATATATGCATAAAAATTTAAAATAACAATTTTATAAATAATTTTTATTTAAATTATGGTTATTTTTTATTAATTAGACCGTATTTTTAAAATATTTAAATAGAATAAAAAA